AAATTGCAAAATGTTTGTTTTCGAGTTCTAATATTTTTAAAAGAAAAAGCAAATTGGTTTCTAATAGTCGCAAAAGAAACAAAAACATGGATTAACCAAAACATTCTCTTTATACAAAGAATAATAAGAGAACTTTCAAAAATAAATCCAATTCTAGCATTTTGGTTGATATATGAATCGAGTGAAACTAAAAAAGAAAAAGATTCGATAATCAGTAATAGTATGATTCATGAATCGTCCAGTCAAATTAAATCTATGGATTGGACAAATAATTCACTGACAGAAAAAAAAACGAAAGATCTGACTGATAGAACAAACCTAATCAAAAATAAAATAGGAAAAATTGCAAAAGAGAACCAAAAGGCAGTTCTAACTCCAGAGAAAAGTATGAGTTCTAACAAAAAAAGTCATGATGCTAAAAGATTAGAATCCCCGACCCATTTTTGGCAGATGTTAAAAAGAGGAAATACTCGATTAATTCGTAAATCTATTATTTTTATAAAAGTTTTCATTGAAAGGATATACATAGATATCCTCTTATGTATGATTAATATTCCTCGGATCAATGCACAACTTTTTCTTGAATCAACAAAAAAAAATATGGATAAATACATTTCTAATATGGAAGCAAATCAAGACAGGATTGATAAAAAAAATAAAAATGCAATTCACTTTATAAAGTCACTTTCTAATATTAGAACTCTTAATAAGAATTCACAGAACTTATCCTCCTTGTCACAAGCATATGTATTTTGCCAATTATCACAAAGCCAGGTTATTAACTTGTATAACTTAAGATCTGTTCTTCAATATTGTGGAACATCGCTTTTTCTTAAAAATAAAATAAAGGATTATTTTGGAACACAAGGACTATATCATTCCGAATTAAAACATAAGAAACGTCGTAATTCTGGAATGAATCAATGGAAAAACTGGTTAAGGGGTTATTCTCAATATCATTTATCTCAGGTTAGCTGGTCTAGATTAGTACCACAAAAATGGCGAAATAGAGTTAATCAAGGTTGGGTGAACCAAAATAAAGATTTAAACAAATGGGATTCATATGAGAAAGACCCATTTTTTTATTACGAAAAAAAAAATGATTCTAAAGTAGACCCATTACCAAATAAAAAAGAAAGTTTTAAAAAAGACTATCGATACGATCTCTTATCATATAAATCCATTAATTATGAAGATAAGATGAACTCGTATATTTATGTATCACCATTAGAAGTAAACAATAACCAAGAGATTTCTTATAATTACAACACACATAAACGCAAATTTTTTGATGGGCCGGAAGGTATCCTTTTCAAAAATTATCTAAGACCCAATTTTATTATGGAGAAAAATCTGGATAGAAAATATTTTGATTGGAAAATGGTCGATTTTTGTCTTCGAAAGAAAGTCAAGAGTGAGGCCGGGATCGATACCAACAGTAAAAAAAAGCCTCAGACTCATAATTATAAAATACTTGAGAAAATGGATAAGAAGGGTCTTTTTGATCTCAGGATTCCTCAAGAAATCAAACCATCCAATAAAAAAAGGTTTGATTGGATGGGAATAAATGAACAAATAAAAAATCGTCCCATATCAAATCTAGAATTTGGGTTCGTACCAAAAAGGGTTTTACTTTCTAATTTATATAAAAAGAAACCTGGGGTCATACCGATCAAATTACTTTTTTTCAATTGTAATGGAAATGAAAATGCTAGTGCCAATAAAAACATCAAGGAAAATCAAAAACGGGATCTCTTCCTATCATCGAATAAAAAAAAATCTATTGAATTAGAGAATCGAACGAAAAAAGAAAAAGAAGCTCCAACCAAAGGGGATCTTGGATCAGATACACAAAACCGAAAGAATCGCGGATCCGTTCTTTCAAACCAAGAAAAGGGTGTTAAAGAAGATTATGCAAGATCAGGCATAAAAAAACGTAGAAACAAATACCAAACCAATACAGAAGCAGAACTTGATTTATTCCTAGAAAAATATTTGCTTTTTCAAATCCGATGGACTGATTCTTTAAATCAAAAAGTTTTCAATAATATCAAGATATATTGTCTCCTGCTTAGACTGATAAATCCAAGAGAAATTACCATATCCTCTATTCAAAGGGGAGAAATGAGTCTGGATATAATGCTGATTCAGCAGGATTTACCTCTTAAAGAATTGATGAAAAAGAGGATATTTATTATCGAACCGATTCGTCTGTCTGTAAAAAAGGATGGAAAATTTATTATGTATCAAACCATAAGTATTTCATTGGTTCAGAAGAGTAAGCACCAAACTAATCAAAGATACCAAGAAAAAATATATGTTGATAAAAATTATTTTGATAAATCTATTGCAAGACATCAAAAGATAACTGGAAAGAGCGTCCAAAATCCTTATGATTTGCTTGTTCCTGAAAATATTTTATCACCTAGACGTCGTAGAGAATTTAGAATTCTAATTTGTTTTAATTCACGGAATAGGAATGGGCTGGATAGAAATCCAGTATTTTGCAATGGGAACAACGCAAAAAGCTGTGGTCAATTTTTGGATGAAAGCAATAATCTTGATATTGATATAGATAAACCTAAATTAATTAAATTAAACTTCTTTCTTTGGCCCAATTATCGATTAGAAGATTTAGCTTGTATGAATCGCTATTGGTTTGATACCACTAATGGCAGTCGTTTCAGTATGGTAAGGATACATATATATCCACAATTAAAAATGCAATGATGGTACATTTTCCTCTATATCCTGTACCATACTGGTATATGAAAGAAAACAGATACACACGTATGTTGTCTTACATTCCATTCTGCTACATGAGAGCAATTCAATGACGTATCCATTAGATCTATAAATGAACCAAAATAATCTTTTTTTTTTTTTAGGTCTAACTTATTCTCTTTTGTGAGTGCCATCCATCTCTATACGAATCAAATTAAAAATGGGAAAAATGGGATTGATCATTGACTAATTTTAAAAATTAGGAGTCCATAATGAAATTCATTATACCCGATTAAAGTGGTTGGCATTATTATTATTTCTGATCAGTAAAATAAATATCTTTAAACACGAAAATAAAAGGGGGGGAGGAGGTTTCGTTTTATGGTAAAAAATGCATTCATTTCGGGTTTTTCGCAAGAAGAAAAAGAAGAAAACAGGGGGTCTGTTGAATTTCAAGTATTCAGTTTCACCAATAAGATACGAAGACTTACTTCACATTTGCAATTGCACAGAAAAGACTATTTATCTCAGAGAGGTCTGCGTCAAATTCTGGGAAAACGTCAACGCCTACTGGCTTATTTGTCAAAGAAAAATAGAGTACGTTATAAAGAATTAATTGGTCGGTTGGATATTCGGGAGCTAAAAACTCACTAATTTGAAGAACTTTAATTATTTGATTTATTAGATTTTGAATTTTTATGAATTTATTTTAGTTTTCAGCAATTCATGTAAGAATGAATCGGGGAAAAACCTATGAATGTACCAGCTGCAAGAAAAGACCTCATGATAGTAAATATGGGGCCTCACCATCCATCCATGCATGGTGTTCTTCGACTCATCATTACTCTAGATGGTGAAGATGTTATTGACTGTGAACCAATATTGGGTTATTTACACAGAGGGATGGAAAAAATTGCGGAAAACCGAACAATTATACAATACCTGCCTTATGTAACACGTTGGGATTATTTAGCTACTATGTTCACAGAAGCAATAACCGTAAATGCACCAGAGCAGTTAGGAAATATTCAAGTACCTAAAAGGGCCAGCTATATCAGAGTAATTATGTTGGAGTTGAGTCGTATAGCTTCTCATTTGTTATGGCTTGGACCTTTTATGGCGGATATTGGTGCACAGACCCCTTTCTTCTATATTTTCAAAGAAAGAGAATTAGTATATGATCTATTCGAAGCTGCCACTGGTATGAGAATGATGCATAATTATTTTCGTATCGGAGGAGTAGCTGCTGATCTACCTCATGGCTGGATAGATAAATGTTTAGATTTCTGCGATTATTTTTTAACAGGGGTTGCTGAATATCAAAAACTTATTACGCGAAATCCTATTTTTTTAGAACGAGTTGAGGGAGTAGGCATTATTAGCGGAGAGGAAGCAATAAATTGGGGTTTATCAGGACCAATGCTACGCGCTTCCGGAATACAATGGGATCTTCGTAAAGTTGATCATTATGAGTGTTACGACGAATTTGATTGGGAAGTCCAATGGCAAAAAGAAGGAGATTCATTAGCTCGTTATTTAGTACGAATCAGTGAAATGACGGAATCCATCAAAATTATTCAACAGGCTCTGGAAGGAATTCCAGGAGGGCCCTATGAGAATTTAGAAAGCCGATGCTTTGATCGAGTAAGGGATTCCGAATGGAATGGTTTTGAATATCGATTCATTAGTAAAAAGCCTTCGCCGACTTTTGAATTGTCGAAACAAGAACTTTATGTGAGAGTCGAAGCACCAAAAGGAGAGTTGGGCATTTTTTTGATAGGAGATCAAAGTGTTTTTCCTTGGCGATGGAAAATCCGCCCGCCGGGTTTTATCAATTTGCAAATTCTTCCTCAATTAGTTAAAAGAATGAAATTGGCTGATATTATGACGATACTAGGTAGTATAGATATTATTATGGGAGAAGTTGATCGTTGAAATGATAATTGATACAACAGAAGTACAAGATATCAACTCTTTTTCCAGATTGGAATCATTCAAAGAGGTCTATGGGATCATATGGATGCTTATCCCTATTTTGACTCTTATATTGGGAATCATAATAGGTGTACTAGTAATTGTGTGGTTAGAAAGACAAATATCCGCAGGGATACAACAACGTATTGGACCAGAATACGCCGGTCCTTTGGGGATTCTCCAAGCTCTAGCAGATGGGACAAAACTGCTTTTCAAAGAAAACCTTCTTCCATCTAGAGGAGATACTCGTTTATTCAGTATCGGACCATCCATAGCAGTCATATCAATTCTACTAAGTTATTCAGTAATTCCTTTTGGATATCACCTTGTTCTAGCCGATCTCAATATCGGTGTTTTTTTATGGATCGCCATTTCAAGTATTGCTCCCATTGGACTTCTTATGTCAGGCTATGGATCAAATAATAAATATTCCTTTTTAGGTGGTTTACGAGCTGCTGCTCAATCAATTAGTTATGAAATACCATTAACTCTATGTGTGTTATCAATATCTCTACGTGCGATTCGTTGAGACAAAATTCCCTATTTCCTTTCTTTCTAATAAAGAATTGAATGGATATCTTCATTTTTTTGTTCATCATTCGGGTTGATGAACTAAATCAGATAGTTCTATGAGTGAAAGAAAACGGCTTATAAGTTCGCAGTAAAAAGATTGAGTCTCATTTCCTATGTACCAGGGTTAAGCAAAAGTCAATATAAGCAGTAGAGACTGTTTACCCCAAGATTGGTTGATTGGGCATCATGGCTTGGAGCGGGTTCGCAAGATCAACTGTATGGAGTTTTCACTCTCGTTTGTATGTATTACCATACAATACGTGTATTACCATACCGGGCGATTGAGCAAAAATGAGTGGATGGTTAGAAACACCAAGTTACAAAAAGGATTAGTAATAGAGAGTATGTAAATTATCCAAAGGGATATTTCTGCATAAAAGGAATACTAATTGGGGCTTTAAGTTGGTAGAAATGATCAGGTAGTACTCCCCATGATTCCGATCCAGAGTATGTTCCTATCCACCGATTAAAGAAATAACTATCAGGAACGAAATAATCCTTTACCCCTTTTTTTAATCCCCTTGTGAAAAAGAAGAATAGGAATGAAAAAGGGTAGAAAGAATGCAATTACAATAAAAAGGACTAATAAAAAAAGAGAATGTAATGTCTAATTTTTTTTTCGTAATCGAAAATGATGGGTTGAAATATCTATGGATATTTAGACAAGTAGTATTTTATTCAAAGATTAAGTTATTACTCAAAAAATAAAATTTGAAATTCTTAAAGGCTGAGATCAATTCAGAAGTGCTTTTTTATTATAGCAGACAGAATTCCATTGGTCTAATTCGGGACCTTTCGATAGATTTTTACTCTATCTATAACATATCAAGATAAATAATCCTGACCTGGTCCTTAGATTTATTTTTGGTCCTCGAGGAGCCGTATGAGGTGAAAATCTCATGTACGGTTCTGTAATAGCGATGGGAACAGTGATGTTATCACCGACTATGATTATCTAACAGTTCGAGTACAGTTGATATAGTTGAGGCACAGTCAAAGTATGGTTTTTGGGGGTGGAATTTGTGGCGTCAACCTATAGGGTTTATTGTTTTTCTAATATCTTCCCTAGCAGAATGTGAGAGATTGCCTTTTGATTTACCAGAAGCGGAAGAAGAATTAGTAGCAGGTTATCAAACCGAATATTCAGGTATCAAATTCGGTTTGTTTTATGTTGCTTCCTACCTAAATCTACTAGTTTCTTCATTTTTTGTAACAGTTCTTTACTTGGGTGGGTGGAATCTCTCTATTCCGTCCATATTTGTTCCTGAACTTTTTGAAATAAATAAAATGGGTGGAGTCTTTGGAATGACACTTGGTCTTTTTATTACATTAGCTAAAACTTATTTGTTCCTGTTTATTTCTATCACAACAAGATGGACTTTGCCTAGGCTAAGAATGGACCAATTATTAAATCTTGGATGGAAATTTCTTTTACCTATTTCGCTAGGTAATCTATTATTAACAACTTCTTCCCAACTCCTTTCGCTGTAAATATGTTATTCTATATTCCCGGCTTGTATCAAACAAGAGAAAGAAACAATAATAAAATTATTTATAGATATTCACCGTATGTTCCCTATGGTAACTGGGTTCATGAATTATGGTCAACAAACAGTACGAGCTGCAAGGTACATTGGTCAAAGTTTCATGATTACCTTATCCCACGCAAATCGTTTACCTGTAACTATTCAATATCCTTATGAAAAATTGATCACATCAGAGCGTTTCCGCGGTCGAATCCACTTTGAATTTGATAAATGCATTGCTTGTGAAGTATGTGTTCGTGTATGTCCTATAGATTTACCGGTTGTCGATTGGAAATTGGAAACTGATATTCGAAAGAAACGATTGCTTAATTATAGTATTGATTTTGGGATCTGTATTTTTTGTGGTAATTGTGTTGAGTATTGTCCAACAAATTGTTTATCAATGACTGAAGAATATGAACTTTCCACTTATGATCGTCACGAATTGAATTATAATCAAATTGCTTTGGGTCGTTTACCAATACCAGTAATTGAGGATTACACAATTCGAACAATTTTGAATTCGCCTCAAATCAAAAATGGATAAACCCTGTGATTCAAGAACAATTCAAAATTACTAGGGTTAAGTTTTGATCTCACAGAAAGAATGCATTTTTTTGCTTGGTTGATGAGAATAGAAACTTCGTTTGGCTTGAAAATCGATTCACCTATCCGTAATTATTTCGACATATATAATATATAG